AACCGAACTATTATACAATGAGGGAGATAGAAAAAGAGGGAGATAGAAAAAGAGAGAGATGGTAGAAAAGGGGGAGAGATGGGGGAAGAAGATAGGAAGGGGAATAAGGGGGCTCTTTAGGCAGGAGACGGGGGAATTCCTTAAGTTAAGAAAGAAAAAAGAATAAGAACACGGATACATAACATAAAAAAAAGAATAAATAAGACGATATTCGCCCTCCCCCTACATATTTAATTTCTTCTCCTATACAAAAACCAGCAAGACCTACTCCATTGGTAATTCCATCAATGACACCCTTATCGAAAAACTGCGTTAGTTCAGTTAATCCTCTTATACCCAGGGTAAAGACCCTAGTATAGAAAATATCTATATAACCACGATTATATGACCAACTGTATATCTTTTTTTTTACTTGATCCGAAAAAAACTTTTTCGGACCCTCTTTTACAAGAGAATTTATTAAATCCAAATTCTGAAAAAAGGAATAAGCGGATCCATAGAAGATATATGCTATGGATAGACCAAACATAGCTAGACTTACAGAAGAAATTGCATTAGTGATAAATTCATATGAATTTATGGAAGAATTAGAACTTTCCTGGAAAAAGTTTATTGAGGGAGTTAACCACTTTGATAATATGGTTAACTCCGCTATTCCATTATCCATTACTCCATTATCAAAATGGATTCCTATGGATCCAATGAACAAAGTAAAAAGCAGTAATATAAAAAGAGGGAATAGCATAGTATTTCCCGTTTCATGAGGATAGACAAAAGTGTTTTTAGCCCCAAAGGAAGTACTAAAGGACCCTATCCTATTTCTTGTATTACCATGAATTTTGGATCTATTTTGTGAAAAAAAAGAAACTCCACTCTTCGTTGTTGATAAAATGAAATCTCTATTCACTCCTTTGGGTATCCTTTTTCCCCATAAGGATATTGAATACAACGAACCGTCTTTAGTGCTACTGTAATTTTGAAAATGAACACGCAGGTACCCATCAAAAGTAAGTAAATATATCCGAAACATATAAAACGCAGTTAATCCTGCAGTAAAAGAGGCTATTATTCCAAAAAAGGGTGAATACAACCAACTATTACTAAGGATTTCATCTTTGGACCAGAAGCAAGCAAGAGGTGGAATACCACAAAGAGAAAGCGTACCCCATAAAAAAGTAGTTCTTGTAATTGGAACGTATTTTCTTAAACCACCCATAAGAACCATATTCTGACTTTTATCTGGTGAATATCCAACAAGAGGTTCCATTGAATGAATAATGGATCCGGATCCCAAGAACAATAAAGCTTTCGAATAAGCATGAGTGATCAAATGGAATAAAGCAGCTTGATAAGAACCTATACCTAGAGCTAACATCATATAACCCAATTGAGACATTGTAGAATAGGCTAAGCTTCTTTTAATATCTCTCTGAGCAAGAGCTAAAGTAGCTCCTAAGAAGAGTGTTATTGTACCTACTAAAGAAATGAAACTCATTATTAAAGGTAGGGATATGAAAAGAGGAAGAAGTCGAGCTAGAAGAAAAATCCCCGCAGCAACCATAGTTGCTGCGTGTATAAGAGCCGAAATGGGAGTGGGTCCTTCCATAGCATCGGGTAACCATACGTGAAGAGGGAATTGTGCAGATTTCGCAACTGCACCAAGGAATAATAAAAAAGCACACAAAGTAGTAAGTAAGGAATTAATCCCATTATTAGGAATCCAGTTATTAGCTATTTTGAACAAATCCCTAAACTCTAAACTACCTGTTATCCAAAAAAAACCTAAAATTCCTAATAACAGACCAAAATCCCCTACACGATTAGTTACAAAAGCTTTTTGACAAGCACTCGCTGCAATTGGCCGTGTAAACCAAAAGCCTATCAATAAATAGGAACACATTCCCACAAGTTCCCAAAAAAAATAAATTTGTATCAAATTGGAACTAGTAACCAATCCCAACATGGAAGTATTGAAAAAACTTATATAAACAAAAAATCTCAAATATCCTTCATCGTGAGACATATAATCGTCACTATAAATAAGAACGAGGATTCCTACAGTAGTAATTAGTATTAACATAATAGAAGTAAGCGGGTCGATCAAGTATCCAAATTCTAAGGAAAAATCATTATTGACGGTCCAAGACCATAGATATTGATAGATAGAACTTCCATTTATTTGTTGAATAGATAGGTGAACTGAGAATACCATAGCTATACTTAAGAGTAAAACACAAGGAAAAGCCCATATGCGACGAAGATTTTTTGTTGCTGTCGGAATAAGAATAAGTCCAAACCCCATTGACATAATAACTGGAAGTGGGAGAAGAGGGATTACCCATGCATATTGATATGTATGTTCCATAAGAAAAGAAATTGCAATTTTTACTTGAAATTTTTCTATAAAATAAAATTGTTTCCGATTCACCAAACCAATTCTTATCTCTTTCTGAAGGAATTCCAAAAAATAAGAATAAGACAAAATACTGGAATTCTTCATTTTTCCAAATTTCTCTCATTGAAATAATCAAAAATGAAGAATGGGTTTACTTGGTTAAATTCAAAAAGTTAATTAAATAACTTTGTTACCTAGTTATTACCTAAAGAAGGATATTTGTTAAAATACAAAAAAGGATTGAATCATTTTACTTTCTATTCATTTTTGTATTTCTTTCTATTAAAATGAAGATGAAGCAGCTCTCATGTTTCGTAACTGATTGATTGAATTCCAATGAAAACCTATGTTTATAGGAAATTATCGAATATTCCTTACTTCATATAGAACTGAAATCCTAATGACTAGAATTACCTAAGTTTTAGAATGTCTTATTTAAGAGACTAAGTATTTTTTTTGTTTTGATTGGAATTCCATTATGGAATACCATTCTGAACTTAATTAACTATTTGAATTTTCCCTTCCTTTTATCCCCCCATCTTATATGGGGGATAGGCCGTAGATCTATATATGGAGTATACTTAATATATAAATTGATTTAATTTAAATAGAAAACCTTTGTATATATTCTATATTATTAAAACAAAGTATAAAATATATATGAAAAATATGCTAAAAAATTCTTGTCTTATCCGCATTAGAGAAAATCAAGTAAAAAAGAATTCAGAATTTCAGTTCAGTATCTAAGTATAAATACTAAGAAAAAGTATAAATACAAGTATAAATACTAAGAAAAAGTATAAATACTAAGAAAAAACAGAAAGAAGGATTGATTTGCGGCAATAGATGTCTTTCACATACAACTAGAAAAAAAGTAATCTCCTTTTTGAATGGCAGTTCCAAAAAAACGTACTTCGATGTCAAAAAAGCGTATTCGTAAAAATCTTTGGAAGAAAAAGACTTATTTTTCCATAGTACAATCTTATTCTTTAGCAAAATCAAGATCATTTTCCAGCGGTAGCGAGCATCCAAAACCAAAGGGTTTTTCTGGGCAACAAACAAACAAATAATCTGGTTTTGGAATAATCTGAATTGACCTATCCCAAAGAAATTCCAATTATTTAAAATGAATAATTCGGATTAATTAATGAATGTACTTTTATGTGTCGAATTCCTCGGTACAATATTCTTAGAACTAACCCCTCTGATATATAGAACAAAAGTTTTTGGTATACTGTGTCCTAAGTATTCTTTTCCTATCAACGAACTTTTCATAATAGAATCCTCATAATAAAATATGAGGATTCTATTATGAAAAGTAGAGTATTCTTGCAATAGGACTTACAACTTCTACCTATCTTATCAAAAATCCACAAAAAAATAGGTTTAGGCTTGGTAAATCATATTAATAAGAGCATAAAGGCTTTCATTCTAGAAATTTTGCTAAAATCCAAAATTCTTTGTATTTAATGATGAAATTATAGAAATTCTAATGGATAGATTGAAAGATTTTTTTTATTTCAATGAGAAACTAATTAGAAAAAAATGAGTTCTATATTGCAACTGAGAAAAAACAGTTCCAACTCTTTCAAGCTTTGTTTCTATTGGGCAAAGCAAGAGTTTATTGTTAAAAAAATCCCCAATGATACTACCAAACGAAGTCCATTTTAATGAAGATTCTAATGTTCCTAAATTCTATGGACTCTCCCAATCTCGACGATTTGCGAGAAAATAACTATTATTCTTTTAACTTCCCTATTATTTAAAGTTAGCCGCCATGGTGAAATTGGTAGACACGCTGCTCTTAGGAAGCAGTGCTCAAGCATCTCGGTTCGAGTCCGAGTGGCGGCATTCTCGAAAAAGAATACAATAGATTAGAAAATGGATTCAATTCGAAATTTCCAATTTTGTAATGGGACCTTCTCCTTATGCTATTTGCAACTTTAGAACATATACTAACTCATATCTCTTTCTCAACCATTTCAATTGTGATTACAATTCATTTGATAACCTTATTAGTTCGTGAACTTGGGGGATTACGTGATTCGTCAGAAAAAGGAATGATAGCTACTTTTTTCTCTATAACAGGATTCTTAGTTTCTCGTTGGGCTTCTTCGGGACATTTTCCATTAAGTAATTTATATGAGTCATTGATCTTCCTTTCATGGGCTCTGTATATTCTTCATACGATTCCTAAGATACAGAACTCTAAAAATGATTTAAGCACAATAACTACGCCAAGTACTATTTTAACGCAAGGCTTTGCCACGTCGGGTCTTTTAACTGAAATGCATCAATCCACAATACTAGTACCTGCTCTACAATCTCAGTGGTTAATGATGCATGTCAGTATGATGTTACTAAGCTATGCAACTCTTTTGTGCGGATCCTTATTATCCGCCGCTCTTCTAATCATTAAATTTCGAAAGAATTTCAATTTCTTTTTAGAAAAGAAAAAAAATGTTTTAAATAAAACATTTTTCTTTAGTGAGTTTAGTGAGATTGAATATTTCTATGTAAAAAGAAGTGCTTTAAAAAACACCTCTTTTCCTTCATTTCCAAATTATTACAAATATCAATTAATTGAGCGTTTGGATTCTTGGAGTTATCGTGTCATTAGCCTAGGGTTTACCCTTTTAACCATAGGTATTCTTTGTGGAGCAGTATGGGCTAATGAGGCGTGGGGATCCTATTGGAATTGGGATCCTAAGGAAACTTGGGCATTTATTACTTGGACCATATTCGCAATTTATTTACATAGTAGAACAAATCCAAATTGGAAGGGTACGAATTCCGCACTTGTAGCTTCGATAGGATTTCTTATAATTTGGATCTGCTATTTTGGTATCAATCTATTAGGAATAGGTTTACATAGTTATGGTGCATTTACATTACCATCTAAATGATTACATAACATAAAACCTTCGTGAAATGAAAGTTTTTCCATTTTTGTTTGATTTGAGAACCCTTGAACGCCTTCTCAAAGGGTTCTCAAAAATTCGAGATAGATCTAATTAGACTTTTTTACTTTTTTCTGAATTATTTGGTTTTTCCACTATGGAATATAGAGCGGACTAGTAAAAAAAAATTATTTAGGATAATAATTGGATAAGAGAGCCTCTACCTTGTCAACCGATAGCGAGAGAACAAAATCTGGATAAATACCAATTCCTATTACTGGTAAAAAGATACAGATTAAAAGAAAGAGTTCTCGTGGTCCAGAATCCACCAAATTTGCGTTTGGAACATGAAATAGCTTGTATCCATAGAACATCTGGCGTAACATAGATAATAAAAAAATAGGAGTTAATATCATTCCAATTGCCATTACAAAAGTAATTAGCATTTTTGGTATTAACAGAAATTTTGGACTAGTAATTAGTCCAAAAAATACTACTAATTCTGCAACAAAACCGCTCATTCCTGGTAAGGCAAGAGAAGCCATTGAAAAGCTACTAAACATGGTAAAAATTTTCGGCATTGGGATAGATATCCCCCCCAGTTCTTCGAGATAAACAAGACGCATTCTATCACAAGCCGTTCCCGCCAAGAAAAAAAGTGTAGCACCAATAAATCCATGGGATAGTATTTGTAAAATAGCTCCATTGAGTCCAATGTTGGTTATGGAACCAATTCCTATAATTATGAAACCCATGTGAGATACGGAGGAGTAGGCTATTCTTTTTTTGAAATTTCGTTGACCAAGAGAAGTTGAAGCTGCATAGATTATTTGCATCGCTCCTATTATTACCAACCAGGGGGAAAATAGATAATGAGCATGAGGTAACAATTCCATATTGATCCGAATCAATCCGTATGCTCCCATCTTTAATAGGATTCCCGCTAAAAGCATACATGTACTGTAATGCGCTTCCCCATGGGTATCTGGTAACCACGTATGTAGGGGTATAATCGGCAATTTGACAGCATAAGCAATAAGGAAGCCAAAATAAAATAGTATTTCCAATGTTGCAGGGTATGATCGATTAATTAATCTTTCCAAATCTAATCTTGGTTCGTTGGAACCATATAAGCCCATACCTAGAACTCCGATTAAGAAAAAAATGGAACCGCCTGCAGTATACAAAATAAATTTTGTAGCTGAATACAGACGCCTCTTTCCCCCCCACATGGATAAAAGTAAGTAAACAGGAATTAATTCTAACTCCCACATGATAAAAAAAAGTAAAAGGTCTCGCGAAGAAAATAATCCTATTTGACCACTATACATTGCTAGCATCAGGAAATAGAATAATCGCGAATTCCGGGTAACTGGCCAAGCTGCTAAAGTAGCTAAAGTAGTGATAAATCCTGTCAATAAAATAGATCCTAATGAAAGTCCATCGATTCCCAATCTCCAGTGGAAATCAAAGACATCTATCCATTTAGAATCCTCCTTTAATTGGATTAAGGGATCCTCCAATTGGAAATGATAACAGAATGCATAAGTCATTAGAAGGAATTCTAATAAACAAATAGATATAGTATACCACCTAACGATTTTGTTTCCCCTATGAGGTAAAAAGAAAATTAATGAACCTGCAAATATCGGCAAAACAACAAGTATTGTTAACCAAGGAAAATAACTCATGATAAAGTGATAAAGAGAAGATACGTTTTGACCAGAAAAGCCCGTGCTCGAAATAAGCGAGCACAGGCTTCCTCGGTAAAGAGGAATCAGACGATTCAAGTGGAGTTTTTTGTAACGTATCAATAAGATAGAGCCATGCTGCGGGTTGTTTCAGGCCCTAAATAAACGCGGACACTTAAAAAATCTGTTGGGCAGGCAGATTCACATCTCTTACAACCCACACAATCTTCGGTTCTCGGCGCGGAAGCAATTTGCTTGGCTTTACACCCATCCCAGGGTATCATTTCTAATACATCTGTTGGACAAGCTCGTACACATTGAGTGCATCCTATACATGTATCATAAATTTTTACGGAATGTGACATTGGATCTATAAATTTTCCTTTTCAACATAAAAATTTTCGATCTGGTAAAAATGAAATTAGTACTATATGAGTCATATGTATTGTAGACACCAGACGAAGCAATGGTTTATCCAAACTTCAACAAATAAATAAATAAAAAATAAATAAATAAAATAATGCAATATATTTCTTAATCCGTTTGTGAGAAAGCGTGAAAAGAGCCAAGAGACTTGAATTTTTGGCTTCAACAATCATAATTATACGAATTGTACATACGAATTCGAATTAGCCAATTTATTGGCTATCGTCTTTTCAATATAAATTATTGCAATATTCAAATTGCAATATCAATGAATTGCAAAAATTCAATAAGTAAAAAAGAATACTATGTAATAACCTAATCAAAAAATAGATATTATAAAATAATAAAATAATAAGAAAATAGAAGAAAATAGTATTAGATTTCTATTCATCTTAATATTTGATATTATTATTATATGTGCGCCTTTGTTTAGAGGATTTTATGTCTAATTATTCAAAAAATTAGATTGATTGATACGAGTTGATTTCTTGTTACGATGGATGGAAGAAAGAATGGATAGTCCAATAGCTGCTTCAGCAGCCGCAAGGGCTATAACAAAAATTGCGAAAATGTCTCCTTTTAATTGGCGACTATCAAATAGATCAGAAAATGTTACGAGATTTAGATTAATTGAATTCAGTATAAGTTCAAGACATATTAGAGCTCTAACCATGTTTCGGCTTGTGATCAATCCATAGATACCAATCGAAAATAAATAGACACTAAAAAAAAGTACATGCTCAAACATCATTAACTAACTCCTTATCAATCTCGATTCATTTCAATATGAGGACAAGAATTGAACCGATTCCATTAATTAGAATAGAACAGTTACACAACAAAAGAGAAAAGAAGGTATTTGTTGGCAGTAGATGGGTTTTACTAAATCAAAATTGTGATTCTTTAGTTATTTATTTTAGATTTGAAATTCTAAGAATTTTGACTAATTCTAAGTATTTCTTATTGCCGAGCCATAGTAATTGCACCTATTAAAGAAACTAGAAGAATTATGGAAATGAGTTCAAACGGAAGATAAAAATCAGTTGCTAAATGAATCCCAATTTGTTGAACGTTATTTATGAGACCCTGTTCTACTATTTGGTTTGATCTTGTAGTCCAAAGAATTCCATACCATGACGTATCTGGGATAGTAGTCATTAGTGAAAAAAGAATAGTTATACAAACGAGTGAAGTGAACCCATCTCCAATAGTCCAATAATTCTTATTTTTAGACCATTCTGAGCCATTTACGAACATTACGGCAAATATGATCAAAACATTTATAGCTCCCACATAAATAAGAAGTTGTGCGACAGCTACAAAGTAGGAATTCAATAAAATATAGAATAAGGATATACAAACAAGAACTAATCCCAGCGAAAAGGCAGAATAAATTGGGTTGGTAAGTAATACTACTCCTAGACCTCCTAGTAGAAGAACAAATCCCCCAAATAGCACAAGAATCTCATGTATTGGTCCAGGTAAATCCATTATGGATAAGAAGAAATTAATAGTATAAAATTTTTCATGAACTGACTAAAACTAAAAGATTCAAGGAAGGAAAAAGGGATTAGGATATTTTTTTGTATATAAGTTGTATAGTTAGAAATGACATCACGAAAATCTACTCTCATTTTAAATCAGGAATAATTTGCAATAAGCAGTAGTTATTCGTTTTTCTTTATAGTTAATAAAAAACTATTGGATTTTTCTAACAAAAAAGATAAATCCTAGTAACTAATAATTAGTAACCATTCTTGAATTCCAAGATTTTTCTTCGTCTATTTTACTTTGAGTCGAATTCCTAATTGTTTGAATTGTGTAATCTCCCATTATGGAGATTGGTAACCGACTCAAAGCAATTTGATTGTAATTCAATTCATGACGATCATAAGTAGAAAGTTCATATTCTTCAGTCATTGATAAACAGCTTGTCGGACAGTACTCAACACAATTACCACAAAATATACAAACTCCGAAATCAATACTATAATTAAGCAATTGTTTCCTTTTAATATCCTTTTCAAATCTCCAATCCACAAGGGGTAGATCTATCGGGCATACGCGAACACATACTTCACAAGCAATACATTTATCAAATTCAAAGTGGATTCGCCCCCGGAAACGCTCCGATGTAATTGATTTTTCATAAGGGTAGTGAATCGTTATAGGTAAACGATTTGTGTGGGATAAGGTAATTATGAAACTTTGACCAATGTACCTTGCAGCGCGTATTGTTTGTTGACCATAACTCATGAACCCAGTTACCATAGGGAACATATTCTAAATATCTATGAAAAAGATATGTTTCTTTCTCTTGTTTGAGAGAACTTTTGTGTTGAAAATATTCTTACTGTTATTGTATTATCTTATTTATAGTGAAACAAGTTGGGAAGAAGTTGTTAATAAGAGATTGCCCAGGGAAATAGGTAAAAGAAATTTCCATCCAAGATTTAATAACTGATCCATTCTCATCCTGGGTAAAGTCCATCTTATTGTGATAGAAATGAAGAGAAATAAATAAGCTTTAGTTAATGTAATAAAGATACCCATTGTCATTTCCAAAATTCCAACCATTTTATTCATTTGGAAAAATTCAAAAAAGGATATATAGGGAATAGAGAAATTCCACCCGCCTAAGTAGAGAACTGTTACAAATAAAGAGGAAACTAATAAATTTAGGTAAGAAACAAGATAAAATAAACCATATTTGATACCGGAATATTCGGTTTGATAACCTGCTACTAATTCTTCCTCTGCTTCTGGTAAATCAAAGGGTAATCTTTCACATTCTGCCAAAGAAGAAATTAGAAAAACCAGAAAACCTATAGGCTGACGCCAAAGATTCCATCCAAAAAAACCATATTTTGACTGTGCTTCAACTATATCAACTGTACTTGAACTGTTAGATAATCATAGTCGATGATAACATCACAGTTTCCACCGCTATTCCAAAACCGTACATGAAACCTTAGCTTCATACGGCTTCTCTATGATCAGAAAAAAGGAAAGGGTTGTTTCGTTTCGGTATTATCCCCCTGGGCATAGATAGAATTAGGTAAGATAAAATCGATTGGAAAGTCCTAAATTAGACCAAAGGAATTCCGTCTGCTAGAATAAGAAAAAGCGCTTCCGAATTGATCTCGTCCTTTATAATATAATGAAAATTTTTCTTTGTTCAGTAATAACTTAATCTTGGAATAAAACACTCGTTATAGCAATTAATAAATGAAAAGAATTAGGCATTAATTCATGAGGAATTCTGTATTAATATGAATAGAGGAAGGAAAAAATAAATAAATATCTTTTTTTTGTATTGCATTCCATATCTTTTGTCCTATTCTTCTTTCCCCGGGGAAGGGTACTTAAAAAGAAAAAAGGAATAAAGGATTAATTCGTTCTTGATAGCCATTTCTTTAACAAGTGAAAGGGAACATACTCTGGATCGGAATCCGAAGAAAGTACTACTTGATCATTTCCACCAATTTCAAGTCCTTATTATGATTCCTTTTATGAGGAAAAATCTCTAATGTCTTAGATTCCCTCATTACTAATCCTTTATGTACTTTAGTGTTCCTAACCCCTCACTAATTTTTGATGGATTCCCCTTATGATTATAAGTTATAGTAATAACTCGGAATATTCTAGTAATGGAATTCCATATCGCGAATCCTTTATTCTTGCCCGCTTCAAGATATGATGACTAATCAAAAAATCTCAACCTTGGGGTAAAGAGTTTACACTACTTATGTTTACTTCAACTTTTTTCTTGTACGTAGGAAATGAGATTTTTTCTTTTTACTACAAATTAATAAGTTGTTTTGTTTCACTCATATAGCTGTCTAGTTTAACTTACCAACCCGAGAATAAGAAAAGGAAGATAAATATTCAATGGATTTTGGAGGAAAAAGATCCTATTTTAACGAATCACACGTAGAGATATTGCTAGCACACAAAAAGTTAATGGTATTTCATAACTAATAGATTGAGCAGCAGCTCGTAGACCGCCTGAAAAAGAATATTTATTATTTGAGCTATATCCTGCCATAAGAAGACCAATAGGAGCAATACTTGAAATGGCAATCCATAAAAAAACACCAATACTAAGATCGGCTAAAACAAAACGATATCCCAAAGGGATAACTAAAAAACTTAATAAAATTGATATGACTGCTATAGAAGGTCCAATGCTAAATAAAGGAATATCTCCTCGGGATGGCAGGATATCCTCCTTAAAAAGTAGCTTAGTTCCATCGGCTATAGCTTGAAGCAGTCCCAGGGGGCCAGCATATTCAGGACCAATACGTTGTTGTATCGATGCGGATATTTCTCTTTCTAACCACACAATTACGAGTACTTCTATTGTGATTCCCAGTAGGAGGGTCAAAATGGGTAGAATCCATATCAGTCCATAGACTTCTTTTAATAATTCCGATTTCGAAAAAGAATTGATAGTTTCTATCTCTACCCTATCTATTATCATTTCAACGATCAACTTCCCCCATAATGATATCTATACTACCTAATATCGTCATGATATCAGCCAATTTCATTTTTTTAACTAGTTGAGGAAGAATTTGCAAATTAATAAAACCGGGTGGACGAATTTTCCATCTCCAGGGGAAAAGACTATCATCTCCTACCAGATAAATTCCTAATTCACCTTTTGGAGCTTCCACTCTTACATAAAGCTCTTGCTTTGACAATTCAAAATTGGGCGAAGGTTTTTTACCAAGAAATCGATATTCAAAATCATTCCATTCGGAATTCTTTGTTTTCTTAAAGCGTCGGACTTCTAAATTCTCATAAGGGCCTCCAGGAATTTTCTCTACAGCCTGTTGAATAATTTTGATGGATTCCCTCATTTCACCCATTCGTACTAAATAGCGAGCTAATGAATCCCCTTCTTTTTGCCATTGGACTTTCCAATCGAATTGGTTGTAAGACTCATAAGGATCAACTTTACGAAGATCCCATTGTATTCCAGAAGCTCGTAACATCGGTCCCGATAAGCCCCAATTTACTGCTTCTTCTCCGCTAATAAAACCGACTCCTTCAACTCGTTCTAAAAAAACGGGATTCCGTGTAATAAGTTGTTGATATTCAACAACTCCTCGTAAAAAATAATCACAGAAATCTAAACATTTATCGACCCATCCATAAGGTAGATCGGCGGCTACCCCTCCGATGCGAAAGTAATTATGCATCATTCGCATACCTGTAGCAGCTTCAAATAGATCATATATCAATTCTCTCTCTCTAAAAATATAGAAAAAAGGGGTCTGTGCGCCTAGATCCGCCATAAAAGGTCCAAGCCATAACAAGTGAGAAGCTATACGGCTCAACTCTAACATAATTACCCTAATATAGCTGGCTCTTTGGGGTATTTGAATATTCTCCAAGAATTCTGGTGCATTTACCGTTATTGCTTCTGTAAACATAGTAGCTAAATAATCCCATCGTGTTACATAAGGTAAGTATTGTATAATAGTTCGGTTTTCCGCGATTTTTTCCATTCCTCTGTGTAAATAGCCTAATATGGGTTCACAATCAATAACATCTTCACCATCGAGAGTAACGATCAGTCGAAGAACACCATGCATTGATGGGTGCTGAGGGCCCATATTGACTATCATGAGATCTTTTCTTGTAAGCGGTAGACTCATATCCTTTCTTCCTTAATTCATTATTCCATGAAAATGGATTATTCCATGAATTCCTCAAAACGAGGCTCATCAAAATGAAAAATCTAAGACTACTATAAGACTACTAATAAAATAAGAAAAAAATTCGAACGATTAAATTACTTCTCCCGAATATCCAACTGACTGATTAATTTCTTATAACGTACTCTATTTTTCTTTGCCAAATAAGCCAGCAAACGTTGACGTTTTCCCAAAAGTCTTCGTAGACCTCTTTCCGATGAAAAATCTTTTTTGTGTAATTCCAAATGTGAAGCAAGTCTCCGTATCTTATTGGTGAAACTGAATACTTGAAATTCAACAGAACCCCTGTTTTCTTCTTTTTCTTCTTTAACCATAAATCCCAAAATTTTTCTACCTCCTTTCTTTTTCATGTATTTTTCTGATCAGGAAAAATCAAAAATTATGTCAGTTATTTTGAAGTTATTCTAATCTCGTACACACAAAAATTTGCAATTATTCATCCACTACTGGAATTTGGATTTATTTTATCGATGCAAATTGGATTTGGATAGAAGGGTACATTCTTTTATTTTAGATAGAAGAAACATTTCTTCTATCTAAAATAAAAGAATTTTGCTGATTTATTTATTGCTATATCCAATTTATGGAATTGATACACCATTTAATTGATATCGTTTAGCAAAATGAAACACAGCATATGCATCCATCTTTCGGCTCGAGAATTTCACGGGATAGAGATATGGTATAAGAAATAGGCTATTAAGTAACTCTAAATGAATTGTGGATACATCTGTATCCTTAACATACTGAAACGACTGCCATTATTCGTATCAAACCAATAGCGATTCATACAAGCTAAATCTTCTAATCAATGGTGGGCCAATAATGAATTTTTTTGCATATGTATTAAGACGCTTGGCCTGATTTCGAAATTGTCCAGAGTTTTTTATGTTGTTTTCATTGCAAAATGATGGACCTCCTTCCGTAACTTTCCAATTACGAGTACGAGAATTGAAAGACATGAAAATTCTCAATTCTCTACGGCGTCTAGGAGATAGATAGAATATTTTCAGGAACAAGAAAATCAGAAGAATCTTTCTCTCTATTCACTACCATTCCGCGTCTTCGACTTCTATTAGTTTCTTTTCTTCTTTAATGCAATAGCTATAGTTTGATATAGAATCCATTTCTCAAAGTAATGGAAACCATTCTCGTATAGGAAATGGTTCGAAAATCGCTATTCCATCTTTTAGGTATCGTGAAAAGTGATACCTGTGAAGATCGTGCATTTCAGTCACATTCAGATCCGCTTTTCGAGTCCATGATATAACCAAATTGGATGGATCTTCCACCCGTTTAGCTAAGAAAGAATAGATGCAGAGGTGGATAATAGATCGATATGAAGATCATGAGCTGCCCCATAATGAAACCGCCAGTAGTCGCGAATATCTCCTTCTTCCCTAATCCAAGATTGGAGAAAGAAGATCTAAGAGGGACCTATGGAGAATGTGGTCAGAAATCCATAATAGAGTCCGACCACAACGACCGAATTAATTATCCTCATCGAGAAACTTAGACTACTAAGTAGAAAAGGTAGAAAAGATTTGAAAATCATGGCATGGGTCTCCTTTTTTTCTTTCTTTAGAGTTTTCTATATGCACAATTTCTCGATGTTTCGATGAGAATTTCTTGACTTTCCATATATAGAAAGAGATAGACTATAAATGACATCTCTTATGTAAATAAGACCAAAGGGATGGATATTAAATGATAGGAAGTGCTAGGAAGTGAAATAGAATGAAATAGAGCCACTTTGGGCTTCCCTATGAAATGAGGCATGGAACGGAGTCACTACGAAGAAATTCCGGGAGTTACGAAAGAAGCTTCGGACTCATATTGTTCATGGGTTGAGAGCGGGAGTT